GTCCTTGTAGCTTATAACAAAGCATGACACTGAAGATGTCAAGATGGCTGCCACATACACCCAAGGACAAAAGACTTGGTCCTAACCTTACTGTTAGTTGTTGCTAGGTATATACATGCAAGTATCCGCGTTCCGGTGTAGATGCCCTGGACACCTTAACTAGGTAGATAGGAGCGGGTATCAGGCTCACCATAACCGTAGCCCAAAACGCCTTGCAATTGCCACACCCCCACGGGTAATCAGCAGTAGTTAATATTAAGCAATGAGTGCAAACTTGACTTAGCCATAGCAAATATAGGGTTGGTAAATCCTGTGCCAGCCACCGCGGTCATACAGGAGACCCAAATTAACTTTATAACGGCGTAAAGAGTGGTCACATGTTATCCAAGTAGCTAAGACTAAAAAACATCTGAGCTGTCGCAAGCCCAAGATGTCGATAAGACCTCCACGTCAAAGAAGATCTTAGAACAACGATCAATTGAACTCCACGAAAGCCAGGGCCCAAACTGGGATTAGATACCCCACTATGCCTGGCCCTAAATCTTGATGCTTACACCTACTAAAGCATCCGCCCGGGAACTACGAGCACTAACGCTTAAAACTCTAAGGACTTGGCGGTGCCCCAAACCCACCTAGAGGAGCCTGTTCTATAATCGATGATCCACGATATACCTGACCATTCCTTGCCAAAACAGCCTACATACCGCCGTCGCCAGCCCACCCACACTGAAAGCCCAACAGTGGACGCAATAGCCTCACCACGCTAATAAGACAGGTCAAGGTATAGCCTATGGAATGGCAGCAATGGGCTACATTTTCTAGACTAGAACACAACGGCAAAGGGGTATGAAACAACCCCTAGAAGGCGGATTTAGCAGTAAAGTGGGACAATCGAGCCCTCTTTAAGCCGGCCCTGGGACACGTACATACCGCCCGTCACCCTCCTCGCAGGCGCCCCCCCCCCCCCCCATAAACTAATAAGCTACTCAGCCGAAGATGAGGTAAGTCGTAACAAGGTAAGTGTACCGGAAGGTGCACTTAGACTACCAAGACGTAGCTTAAACAAAAGCATTCAGCTTACACCTGAAAAATGTCTGCTAACACCAGATCGTCTTGATGCCAAACTCTAGCCCAATCGACATGACCTGGAATAACAAAGCTACTACCCCAAACCCAACTAAAGCATTCACTAGTCCCAGTATAGGCGATAGAAAAGACACCATTGGAGCGATAGAGACCACGTACCGTAAGGGAAAGATGAAATAGCAATGAAAACTAAGCTATAAACAGCAAAGATCAACCCTTGTACCTTTTGCATCATGGTCTAGCAAGAAAAACCAAGCAAAATGAATTTAAGTTTGCCACCCCGAAACCCAAGCGAGCTACTTACGAGCAGCTATTATTGAGCGAACCCGTCTCTGTGGCAAAAGAGTGGGATGACTTGTTAGTAGAGGTGAAAAGCCAATCGAGCTGGGTGATAGCTGGTTGCCTGTGAAACGAATCTAAGTTCACTCTTAATTCTTCTCCAAGGAAACCCACAAACCCTAATGAAGCGAATTAAGGGCTATTTAAAGGAGGTACAGCTCCTTTAAAAAAGAATACAATCTCTACGAGCGGATAAATATCAACCCCCCAACTGAACTGTGGGCCCTCAAGCAGCCATCAACAAAGAGTGCGTTAAAGCTCTTCACTAAAAATATAAGAACTTCATGACTCCCTCCCCATTAACAGGCTAACCTATATTCAAATAGGAGAATTAATGCTAGAATGAGTAACCAGGGTCCTCCCTCTACGACGCAAGCTTACATCCGTACATTATTAACAAACCCCCAATATACGAAAAATCAAACAAGCACAGTATTAAACATATTGTTAACCCGACAGAGGAGCGTCCACTAAGAAAGATTAAAACCTGTAAAAGGAACTAGGCAAACCCGTCAAGGCCCGACTGTTTACCAAAAACATAGCCTTCAGCAAACCTAATACAAGTATTGAAGGTGATGCCTGCCCGGTGACTCACGTTCAACGGCCGCGGTATCCTAACCGTGCAAAGGTAGCGCAATCAATTGTCCCATAAATCGAGACTAGTATGAATGGCTAAACGAGGTCTTAACTGTCTCTTACAGGCAATCGGTGAAATTGATCTCCCTGTACAAAAGCAGGGATAAACCCATAAGACGAGAAGACCCTGTGGAACTTTAAAACCAGCAACCACCTTAGATCACATACTCACCCACTGGGTTCACTGACACATAAGACTCTGGTCTGCGTTTTTCGGTTGGGGCGACCTTGGAGCAAAACAAAACCTCCAAAAATTAGACCACACCTCTAGACTGAGAGCAACCTCTCAACGTGCTAATAGCATCCAGACCCAATACAATTGATCAATGGACCAAGCTACCCCAGGGATAACAGCGCAATCTCCCCCGAGAGTCCGTATCGACGGGGAGGTTTACGACCTCGATGTTGGATCAGGACATCCTAGTGGTGCAGCCGCTACTAAGGGTTCGTTTGTTCAACGATTAACAGTCCTACGTGATCTGAGTTCAGACCGGAGTAATCCAGGTCGGTTTCTATCTATGATGAACTCTTCCCAGTACGAAAGGATAGGAAAAGTGAGGCCAATACCACAAGCAAGCCTTCGCCTTAAGTAATGAAACCAACTTAATTACAAAAGGCTATCACACCACCCCACGTCCAAGAAAAGGACCAGCTAGCGTGGCAGAGCTCGGAAAATGCAAAAGGCTTAAGTCCTTTAATTCAGAGGTTCAAATCCTCTCCCTAGCTTAACCTACCCCATGACCAACTACCCCCTACTAATTAACCTCATCATAGCCCTCTCCTATGCCCTACCTATCCTAATCGCAGTAGCTTTTCTCACGCTAGTAGAGCGCAAAATCCTAAGCTACATGCAAGGCCGAAAAGGTCCAAACATCGTCGGCCCTTTTGGACTTCTTCAACCTCTAGCAGACGGTGTAAAACTGTTCATCAAAGAACCCATCCGACCCTCAACATCTTCCCCAATCTTATTCATCGCAACCCCAGTCCTAGCTCTTCTCCTAGCCATCTCAATCTGAACCCCACTACCCCTCCCATTCTCTCTAGCAGACCTCAATCTGGGACTTCTTTTCCTGCTAGCCATATCAAGCCTGGCAGTATACTCCATCTTATGATCAGGCTGAGCCTCCAATTCCAAATACGCCCTAATTGGAGCACTACGAGCGGTGGCCCAGACAATCTCCTACGAAGTAACCCTAGCTATCATTCTTCTTTCCGTTGTACTCCTTAGCGGTAGCTACACTCTGAACACCCTCGCAGTCACCCAAGAACCCTTATACCTTATTTTCTCTTGCTGGCCCCTTGCCATAATGTGATACGTTTCCACACTGGCTGAAACCAACCGTGCTCCTTTTGACCTGACAGAGGGAGAGTCCGAACTAGTATCCGGATTCAATGTAGAATATGCAGCAGGTCCTTTCGCACTCTTCTTTCTAGCCGAATACGCCAATATCATGCTAATAAACACACTAACCACAATCCTATTCTTCAACCCAAGCTTTTTTAACCCACCTCAAGAGCTATTCCCCGTCATTCTAGCCACAAAGGTCCTGCTTTTATCAGCAGGATTCCTATGAATTCGTGCTTCCTACCCACGATTTCGATACGACCAATTAATGCACTTATTATGAAAAAACTTCTTACCACTCACACTAGCCCTATGTCTCTGACACACCAGCATACCAATTTGCTACGCGGGCCTACCCCCTTATCTAAGGCCTTGTTGGAAATGTGCCTGAACACTAAGGGTCACTTTGATAAAGTGAACATGGAGGTATACTAGTCCTCTCATTTCCTTGTAATTAGAAAAGCAGGAATCGAACCCGCACTAGAGGAATCAAAATCCTCCATACTTCCTTTATATTACTTCCTAGTAGGGTAAGCTAAACAAGCTATCGGGCCCATACCCCGAAAATGATGGTTCAACTCCTTCCCCTGCTAATGAACCCCCAAGCAAGCCTGATTTTCACCGCTAGCCTACTTCTAGGGACAACCATCACCATCTCAAGCAACCACTGAATCATAGCTTGAGCCGGCCTAGAAATTAACACACTTGCCATCCTCCCATTAATCTCTAAATCCCACCACCCACGGGCCATTGAAGCTGCCACTAAATACTTCCTGACCCAAGCAGCTGCCTCTGCCCTTGTCTTATTCTCCAGCATAACCAATGCATGACACACCGGACAATGAGACATTACCCAACTTACCCACCCAACATCCTGCCTGATTCTTACCTCAGCAATCGCAATAAAACTAGGACTAGTGCCATTCCATTTCTGATTCCCAGAAGTACTCCAAGGCTCTCCCCTCACTACTGGCCTACTCCTATCTACTATCATAAAACTCCCCCCAATCACATTACTCTACATAACTTCTCCCTCACTAAATCCTACCCTATTAACTACCTTAGCCATCCTCTCCGCGGCCCTCGGAGGTTGAATAGGCCTCAACCAAACACAAATCCGAAAAATCCTAGCCTTTTCCTCCATTTCTCACCTAGGCTGAATAGCAATCGTTATCATCTACAACCCAAAACTCACACTACTTAACTTCTACCTGTACGCCGTAATAACCGCAACCGTCTTCCTCACCCTAAACACAATCAAAGTACTAAAGCTATCCACCCTAATAACTGCATGGTCTAAGACCCCATCCTTAAACGCAATGCTACTTCTAACCCTTCTTTCCCTCGCGGGACTCCCCCCTCTAACAGGATTCCTGCCTAAATGACTTATCATCCAAGAACTAACTAAACAAGAAATAGTCCCAGCAGCTACACTTATCTCATTACTCTCCCTACTAAGCCTATTCTTCTACCTCCGACTGGCATACTGTGCAACCATCACACTCCCCCCACACACCACAAACCACATGAAACAATGACGCACTAATAAACCAACCAACATCACAATTGCCATCCTAATCGCTGTGTCCGTTATGCTCCTCCCTATCTCTCCTATAATCCTCACCATTGTCTAAGAAACTTAGGATTACCTAAACCGAAGGCCTTCAAAGCCTTAAACAAGAGTTAAACTCTCTTAGTTTCTGCTAAAGTCCGCAGGCTATTACCCTGCATCCCCTAAATGCAACTCAGGTACTTTAATTAAGCTAGGACCTTAAAACTATCCTAGACAGATGGGCTTCGATCCCATGATACTATAGTTAACAGCTATATGCCCTAACCGACAGGCCTCTGCCTAAGGCCCCGGCGCATGATTAATGCACATCAATGAGCTTGCAACTCACTATGAACTTCACTACAGAGCCGATAAGAAGAGGAATTGAACCTCTGTAAAAAGGACTACAGCCTAACGCTTAAACACTCAGCCATCTTACCTGTGACATTTATCAACCGATGATTATTCTCAACCAACCACAAAGACATTGGGACCCTGTACCTAATTTTCGGCGCATGAGCCGGAATAGTAGGTACCGCCCTAAGCCTCCTCATCCGAGCAGAACTAGGCCAACCTGGAGCTCTTCTAGGAGACGACCAAGTCTACAACGTAGTCGTCACGGCCCATGCTTTCGTAATAATCTTCTTCATAGTCATGCCAATTATAATCGGGGGATTCGGGAACTGACTAGTCCCCCTAATAATTGGAGCCCCAGATATGGCATTCCCACGAATGAACAACATAAGCTTCTGACTACTTCCCCCATCCTTTCTCCTCCTCCTAGCATCTTCCACAGTTGAAGCAGGCGTAGGAACAGGCTGAACAGTATACCCCCCACTAGCAGGCAACCTAGCCCACGCCGGAGCCTCAGTAGACCTAGCAATTTTCTCCTTACATCTAGCCGGTATCTCTTCAATTCTAGGGGCAATCAACTTCATTACGACAGCAATCAACATAAAACCTCCTGCTCTATCACAATACCAAACCCCCCTATTCGTTTGATCCGTCCTAATCACTGCAGTACTTCTACTTCTATCTCTACCAGTTCTAGCCGCAGGAATTACAATACTTCTCACAGACCGCAACCTTAACACCACATTCTTTGACCCTGCTGGGGGAGGAGACCCTGTGCTGTACCAGCACTTATTCTGATTCTTCGGTCACCCAGAAGTCTACATCTTAATCCTCCCAGGATTCGGAATCATCTCCCACGTTGTAGCCTACTACTCAGGTAAAAAAGAACCATTTGGGTACATAGGAATAGTATGAGCTATACTATCCATCGGATTCCTAGGCTTTATCGTCTGAGCCCACCATATGTTCACAGTAGGAATGGACGTTGACACCCGAGCATACTTCACATCTGCCACTATAATCATTGCTATCCCAACCGGAATCAAAGTGTTCAGCTGACTGGCCACACTACACGGAGGCACAATCAAATGAGACCCCCCAATACTATGAGCCCTAGGATTTATCTTCCTATTTACTATTGGAGGACTAACAGGAATCGTCTTAGCAAACTCCTCACTGGACATCGCCCTACACGACACTTACTACGTAGTAGCCCACTTCCACTACGTACTATCCATGGGAGCGGTATTCGCAATCCTAGCAGGCTTCACCCACTGATTCCCCTTATTCACCGGATACACACTTCATTCAACATGAGCTAAAACACACTTTGGCGTAATATTCGTAGGTGTAAACCTAACATTCTTCCCCCAACACTTCTTAGGCCTAGCCGGCATGCCACGACGATACTCAGACTACCCAGACGCCTACACACTATGAAACACCATCTCCTCAGTAGGCTCACTTATCTCCCTAACAGCCGTAATCATGCTAGTATTCATCATCTGAGAAGCCTTCGCATCAAAACGTAAAGTCATACAACCAGAGCTAACAAGCACTAACGTCGAATGAATCCACGGCTGCCCACCCCCATTCCACACCTTCGAAGAACCCGCCTTCGTCCAAGTCCAAGAAAGGAAGGAGTCGAACCCCCATATGTTGGTTTCAAGCCAACCGCATAGACCACTTATGCTTCTTTCTCATAAAGAGATGTTAGTAAAATAATTACATAGCCTTGTCGAGGCTAAATTGCAGGTGAAAACCCAGCACATCTCTACACAACATGGCCAACCATTCACAACTTAACTTCCAAGACGCCGCCTCCCCCATCATAGAAGAGCTAATAGGATTCCACGACCACGCTCTAATAATCGCACTAGCAATCTGTAGCCTCGTTCTCTACCTGCTAACCCACACCCTCACAGAAAAACTGACATCAAACACAGTCAACGCACAAGTAATCGAACTAGTCTGAACAATTCTCCCCGCCTTAGTCCTAGTCACACTCGCCCTACCATCCCTACGAATTCTGTACATAATGGATGAAATCAACGAGCCAGATCTAACCCTAAAAGCCATCGGCCACCAATGATACTGAACCTACGAGTACACTGACTCCAAAGACCTAACATTCGACTCCTACATAATTCAAACAGCAGACCTACCTCTAGGTCATTTCCGCCTACTAGAAGTCGACCATCGCGTTATCGTCCCAATAAACTCAACCATCCGAGTCATCGTTACCGCCGATGACGTCCTCCACTCATGAGCCGTCCCCAGCCTAGGCGTAAAAACCGACGCAATCCCAGGACGTCTTAACCAAACTTCCTTCCTTGCCTCCCGACCAGGTGTATTCTACGGACAGTGCTCAGAAATCTGTGGAGCCAACCACAGCTTCATACCAATCGTAGTAGAATCCACCCCACTCGCTAACTTCGAAAACTGATCCTCTCTAATATCATCTTAATCATTAAGAAGCTATGAATCAGCATTAGCCTTTTAAGCTAAAGAAAGAGGGGCCCCCCCCTCCTTAATGATATGCCTCAACTAAACCCCAACCCCTGATTTTTTATCATGCTCACTTCATGACTCACTTTCTCTCTAATTATCCAACCTAAACTCTTAACATTCGTATCAATAAATCCCCCATCTAATAAACCACCCGCCGCTCCAAGCACTACCCCCTGAACCTGACCATGAACCTAAATTTCTTCGACCAATTCTCAAGCCCGTCATTCCTAGGAATTCCACTAATCCTCATCTCAATAACATTCCCAGCCCTTCTTCTACCATCCCTTGACAACCGGTGAATCACTAACCGGCTATCAACTCTCCAACTCTGATTCGTCAACCTAGTTACAAAACAACTAATAATACCACTAGACAAGAAAGGACATAAATGAGCCCTAATCCTAACATCCCTCATAATCTTCCTCCTCCTCATCAACCTCCTAGGCCTACTACCATATACATTCACCCCAACCACCCAATTATCTATAAACTTGGCCCTAGCTTTCCCCCTATGACTAGCCACACTCCTGACAGGGCTGCGTAACCAACCCTCCGTCTCACTAGGCCACCTCCTGCCAGAAGGCACGCCCACCCCACTAATCCCAGCCCTCATTCTAATCGAAACAACAAGCCTTCTCATCCGTCCATTAGCACTAGGCGTGCGCCTAACAGCCAACTTAACAGCAGGCCACCTACTAATCCAACTCATCTCCACCGCCACAACAACCCTATTCTCCACAATACCAGTAGTCTCACTCCTAACTTTCGTAGTCCTCTTCCTACTGACAATCCTAGAAGTAGCAGTAGCAATAATCCAAGCCTACGTCTTCGTACTCCTACTAAGCCTCTACCTCCAAGAAAACATCTAACCTCAAATGGCACACCAAGCACATTCCTACCACATAGTTGACCCCAGCCCATGACCCATCCTAGGAGCAGTCGCTGCTTTCCTCACTACCTCAGGACTAACAATATGATTTCACTGAAACTCCCCCAATCTCCTTATCCTAGGCCTACTATCTACCATCCTCGTCATATTCCAATGATGACGCGACATTGTACGAGAAAGCACATTCCAAGGCCACCACACCCCAACCGTACAAAAAGGTCTACGATACGGAATAGCCCTATTCATCACATCAGAAGCCTTCTTCTTCCTAGGATTTTTCTGAGCCTTCTTCCACTCAAGCCTAGCCCCCACACCAGAACTAGGAGGTCAATGACCACCCGTAGGGATCAAACCACTCAACCCCATAGAAGTCCCACTCCTAAACACTGCTATCCTCCTAGCCTCAGGGGTCACCGTCACATGAGCCCACCACAGCATCACAGAAGCCAACCGAAAACAAGCAATCCAAGCCCTATCCCTAACAGTCCTCCTTGGTTTCTACTTCACCGCCCTACAAGCCATAGAATACTACGAGGCACCCTTCTCCATTGCCGACGGAATTTACGGCTCAACATTCTTCGTCGCCACCGGATTCCACGGCCTACATGTGATTATCGGCTCTACATTCCTACTAGTATGCCTCCTGCGCCTGATCAAATACCACTTCACATCAAACCACCACTTTGGATTTGAAGCAGCTGCCTGATACTGACACTTCGTAGACGTCGTATGATTATTCCTCTACATCTCTATCTACTGATGAGGATCTTACTCTTCTAGTATACTAATTACAATCGACTTCCAATCCTTAGAATCTGGTTTAAACCCAGAGAAGAGTAATGAACATAATCCTATTCATGCTAACCCTATCACTAACCCTAAGCATCCTCCTAACTATACTAAACTTCTGACTTGCCCAAATAACCCCAGACTCAGAAAAACTATCCCCATACGAATGTGGATTCGATCCCCTAGGATCCGCTCGACTCCCCTTCTCAATCCGCTTCTTCCTAGTAGCCATCCTATTCCTCCTGTTCGATCTAGAAATCGCCCTACTCCTTCCACTACCCTGAGCTATTCAATTACAATCACCCACTACTACCTTAACCTGGACCGCCACACTTATCTTCCTACTCACCCTAGGTTTAGTGTACGAATGAATTCAAGGCGGACTAGAGTGAGCAGAATAACAGAAAGTTAGTCTAACTAAGACAGTTGATTTCGACTCAACAGATTATAGCTCCCACCCTATAACTTTCTTTATGTCCTACATACACCTAAGCTTCTACTCAGCCTTTGCTCTAAGCAGCCTCGGCTTAGCCTTCCACCGAACCCACCTAATCTCCGCCCTACTATGCTTAGAAAGCATAATACTATCCATATACGTCGCTTTAGCCATATGACCCATCCAAATCCAATCATCAGTATCCACCATCCTACCCATCCTCATACTAACATTCTCCGCCTGCGAAGCAGGCACAGGCCTGGCATTACTAGTAGCCTCAACCCGCACCCACGGATCCGACCACCTACACAACTTCAACCTCCTACAATGCTAAAAATCATCATCCCAACCACAACACTCCTCCCCCTAGCCCTCCTCTCCCCATGCAAGCACCTATGAACTAACATCACACTGTACAGCCTACTAATTGCTACCATCAGTCTCCAATGACTCACGCCCACATACTATCCAAGCAAAAGCCTAACCCCATGAACATCAATCGACCAAATCTCCTCCCCCCTACTAGTCCTATCATGCTGACTCCTCCCCCTAATAATTATAGCAAGCCAAAACCACCTAGAACAAGAACCCATCAGCCGAAAACGAATCTTTGCCTCAACACTGATCCTGGCCCAACTATCCATCCTCCTAGCCTTCTCCGCCTCCGAACTAATACTCTTCTACATCGCATTCGAAGCCACCCTTATTCCAACCCTAATCCTCATCACACGATGAGGAAGCCAACCGGAACGCCTAAACGCTGGCATTTACCTTCTATTCTACACCCTCGCTAGTTCACTTCCACTATTAATTGCCATCCTCCACCTACAAAACCAAATCGGCTCACTCTACCTACCAATACTCAAACTCTCACACCCAACATCAAGCTCTTCCTGATCCAACTTAGCTGCAAGCCTAGCCCTTCTACTAGCCTTCATAGTTAAAGCCCCCCTATACGGCCTACACCTATGACTCCCCAAAGCCCACGTAGAAGCCCCAATCGCCGGATCCATACTACTAGCAGCCTTACTACTAAAACTCGGGGGCTACGGCATTATACGAATCACAATCCTAGTAAGCCCATCATCAAACAACCTCCACTACCCATTCATTACCCTAGCCCTATGAGGAGCAGTAATAACCAGCGCCATCTGCCTACGCCAAATTGACCTAAAATCACTAATCGCCTACTCATCTGTCAGCCACATAGGCCTAGTTGTAGCCGCAACCATAATCCAAACTCAATGAGCATTCTCAGGGGCAATAATCCTAATAATCTCACACGGCCTAACTTCCTCAATACTATTCTGCTTAGCCAACACCAACTACGAACGAACCCACAGCCGAATTCTCCTACTCACACGAGGACTCCAACCTCTACTACCACTTATGGCCACCTGATGACTACTAGCCAACCTGACAAACATAGCCCTCCCCCCAACAACAAACCTCATAGCAGAACTAACCATCGTAGTAGTACTTTTCAACTGATCCGCCTTAACAATCATCCTAACAGGAACTGCCATCTTACTCACCGCCTCATACACCCTGTACATATTAATTATAACACAACGAGGTACCCTCCCATCCCACATCACATCCATCCAAAACTCCTCCACACGAGAGCACCTACTCATAGCCCTACACATAATCCCCATAGTCCTACTAATCTTCAAACCTGAACTGATCTCCGGCATCCCCACATGCAAGTATAGTTTCAACCAAAACATTAGACCGTGACTCTAAAAATAGAAGTTAAACCCTTCTTACCTGCCGAGGAGAGGTAAAGCCAGCGAGAACTGCTAACTCTTGCATCTGAGTATAAAACCCCAGTCTCCTTACTTTCAAAGGATAATAGTAATCCAATGGTCTTAGGAACCACTCATCTTGGTGCAAATCCAAGTGAAAGTAATGGACCTCTCACTAGTCCTAAACACGTTCATACTCTTAACCCTAACAACCCTTTCCACCCCTATCCTACTTCCACTACTATCCAACAACCTCAAAAACACCCCTAGCACAATCACTAACACGGTCAAAACCTCATTCCTGATCAGCCTAATCCCCATAACAATTTTTATCTACTCCGGAACAGAAAACCTCATTTCCCTCTGAGAGTGAAAGTTCATCATAACCTTCAAAATCCCAATTAGCCTAAAAATAGACTTCTATACCCTCACCTTCTTTCCAATCGCACTGTTCGTATCATGATCGATCCTACAATTTGCAACATGATACATAGCTTCAGACCCCTACATCACAAAATTCTTCACCTACCTTCTATTCTTCCTAATTGCCATACTCATTTTAATTATCGCCAACAACCTATTTGTCCTATTCATCGGCTGAGAAGGAGTCGGAATCATATCCTTCCTCCTAATCAGCTGATGACACGGCCGAGCAGAAGCCAACACCGCTGCCCTACAAGCCGTCCTCTATAACCGAATCGGTGACATTGGACTCATCCTATGTATAGCATGACTAGCCTCCACCACAAACACCTGAGAAATTCAACAACTCCCCACCTCCCCTCAAACTCCCACATTACCCCTGTTAGGCCTCATCCTGGCTGCAACTGGAAAATCCGCCCAATTCGGCCTACACCCATGACTCCCAGCTGCGATAGAAGGACCAACTCCCGTATCCGCCCTACTCCATTCCAGCACTATGGTAGTAGCAGGAATCTTCCTGCTCATCCGAACCCACCCACTGTTCAACAACAACCAAACCGCCCTAACCCTGTGCCTATGCCTAGGAGCCATCTCCACCTTATTTGCAGCCACATGCGCCTTAACCCAAAACGACATCAAAAAAATCATTGCCTTCTCCACCTCCAGCCAACTAGGCCTGATAATGGTCACAATTGGATTAAACCTACCCGAATTAGCCTTCCTCCATATCTCCACCCACGCATTCTTCAAAGCCATGCTCTTCCTATGTTCAGGCTCTATCATCCACAGCCTAAATGGCGAACAAGACATTCGAAAAATAGGAGGACTCCAAAAAATACTCCCCACAACAACCGCATGCCTCACAATCGGCAACCTCGCCCTAATAGGAACACCATTCCTAGCAGGATTCTACTCAAAAGACCAAATCATCGAAAGCTTAAACACATCCTACCTAAATACCTGAGCCCTAACCCTAACCCTCCTAGCTACATCATTCACCGCAGTGTACACAATCCGCATAACCGTACTAGTACAGACCGGCTTCGTTCGAATTCCTCCCTTAACCCCAATAAATGAAAACAACCCCGCAGTAACCTCCCCCATCACCCGCCTAGCACTAGGAAGTATCCTAGCGGGCTTCCTCATCACCTCATTCATCATCCCAACAAAAACCCCTCCAATAACTATACCACTTCACATTAAAATAACCGCTCTAATCGTAACAGCCCTAGGAATCGCCCTAGCCCTAGAAATTACAAAAATAGCCCAAACACTCATCCTCACAAAACAAACCCCCCTCTCAAACTTCTCAACTTCCCTAGGATACTTTAACCCCCTAACCCATCGCCTAAGCACAACTAACTTCCTCAAAGGGGGACAAAACATCGCTACCCACTTAATCGACCTATCCTGATACAAAATAATAGGCCCAGAAGGATTAGCCAGCCTACAACTGGCAGCAACCAAAACTGCCACTACCCTTCACTCAGGACTGATCAAAGCCTACCTAGGGTCCTTCGCCCTATCCATCCTCATCCTCCTCACATCCACACTCAGAAACAACCAATGGCCCCAAACATTCGTAAAAACCACCAAATCCTCAAAATCATCAATGACGCCTTAATCGATCTCCCAGCTCCATCAAACATTTCAACATGATGAAACTTCGGATCCCTACTAGGCGTCTGCTTAGTCACTCAAATTATCACAGGTCTTCTGCTAGCTATACACTACACAGCAGACACCAACCTAGCCTTCTCCTCCGTATCCCACATATGTCGAGACGTACAATTCGGCTGACTCATCCGCAATCTACATGCAAACGGAGCCTCCTTCTTCTTCATCTGCATTTACCTACACATCGGCCGAGGCCTCTATTACGGTTCATACCTAAACAAAGAGACCTGAAACGTCGGAGTCGTTCTTCTCCTAACCCTAATAGCAACTGCCTTCGTCGGATACGTCCTTCCATGAGGACAAATATCATTCTGAGGCGCTACCGTAATCACAAACCTATTCTCAGCCATCCCATACATCGGACAAACACTAGTCGAATGAGCCTGAGGAGGATTCTCCGTTGACAACCCCACACTAACCCGATTCTTTGCCCTCCACTTTCTCCTCCCTTTCGTCATCGTAGGACTCACCGTCGTCCATCTAACCCTCCTTCACGAAACAGGATCAAACAACCCATTGGGCATCCCATCAGACTGCGACAAAATCCCCTTCCACCCATACTACACCATCAAAGACATTCTAGGATTTGTCCTAATACTTTCCCTGCTCGTCTCACTAGCCCTATTCTCCCCCAACCTACTAGGAGACCCAGAAAACTTCACCCCAGCCAACCCGCTAGTCACCCCTCCACACATCAAACCTGAATGATACTTCCTATTCGCCTACGCCATCCTCCGATCCATCCCAAACAAACTAGGAGGTGTACTAGCCCTGGCCGCCTCAATCCTAGTCCTGTTCCTCATCCCATTCCTACACACATCAAAGCTACGATCAATGACCTTCCGCCCCCTATCACAGATCCTATTCTGAGCCCTAGTTGCCAACATCCTCGTCCTAACTTGAGTAGGCAGCCAGCCAGTAGAACACCCATTCATCATCATTGGCCAACTAGCCTCACTCTCATACTTCACAATTATCCTAATCCTATTCCCCCTCGCGGCCGCCCTGGAGAATAAAATACTCAAACTTTAATATACTCTAATAGTTTATAAAAACATTGGTCTTGTAAGCCAAAGATTGAAGACTAAACCCCTTCTTAGAGTTACAACCCTCAGGAAGAAAGGACTCAAACCCTCCTCTCCAACTCCCAAAGCTGGCATTTTCAACTAAACTACTTCCTGATCCTCCCACTAAACAGCCCGAATCGCCCCCCGAGATAACCCCCGCACAAGCTCCAATACCACAAATAAAGTCAACAACAGCCCTCACCCACCAATCAAAAGCAACCCCACCCCCTCCGAATAAAACACAGCCACACCACTAAAATCCGACCGAACCGACAACAAACCACCATTATTAACCGTCCCTCCATCCACCAACAACTCCAACGCCCCTCCCATAGCAAGCCCAACCACCACAACCAACCCCATCCCAAAACCATAACCAACAACACCCCAGCTACCCCAAGCCTCCGGATAAGGATCCGCCGCCAGCGCCACTGAATAAACAAACACCACCAACATCCCCCCCAAATACACCATAACAAGTACCAAAGAAACAAAAGAAACCCCCAAACTTACCAACCAACCGCACCCTGCAACCGCCGCCACAACCAGCCCTAACACCCCATAATAGGGAGAAGGATTAGATGCAACCGCCAACCCCCCTAATACAAAACATACCCCTAGAAACAGAACAAACTCTATCATAAATTCCCACTCGGCCTTTCTCCAAGATCTACGGCCTGAAAAGCCGTTGTTATAAAATTTAACTACAGGAACGCCTAGATCATACCTTATTCCACCCCCCCCCTTCCCCCCCCAGTACGTTTTCTTCTTTACTTCTAGGGTATGTATATAATGCATCACACTCTCTGCCCCATCAGACAGCTCATGAGATGTAGGATAATCCACATTACATGTCATGCTCTTCCATCATAAACCCAAACATTATCTCCAAAACAGACCTCATACGGCCATCACACCCACTAGGCACATTCTTGTTTCAGGTACCATATAGCCCAAATGCTCCTACCTACAGCCAAGCAGCAAGCGTTACCCAGAGACCCAGGAACTTACCGACTATACATACAACCCAACCTAGAGAACGAGGAATGTCCCTGTACACCTTTGAATTCCCCTAGTCAACTGAATTCGCCCACCTCCTAGGTAATATCCTTCTCCAACAGCCTTCAAGAACACCCAAGCCAGAGTACATGGTTATCTATTGATCGCGCTTCTCACGAGAACCGAGCTACTCAACGTTATATATGCATTTCAAGTTATTGCACTGCAGGCGCATACATCTCCTAAACTTGCTCTTTTGCGCTAGTGGTTGTAACTTCAGGAACATAAACTCCTCCTTTCCTTCTCACTTGCTCTTCACAGATACAAGTGGTCGGTTGAATACTCCTCCCTATTCTCATTACCTCGGCATACCGACCTCCTACACTTGTTTTTTTTTTAGCGTCTCTTCAATAAACCCTTCAAGTGCAGAGCAGGTGTTATCTTCCTCTTGACATGTCCATCACATGACCGTCGAGCATATGAATCCCCTAACACCCAGAATGTCATGGTCTAACGGATAAGGTCGTCGCAAACTTGGCACTGATGCACTTTGACCCCATTCATGGAGGGCGCGCTACCTACCTCTAGACAACAGATAGTGTAATGGTTGCCGGACATACTAATTATTTTACCATTTACCAGGGACTTCCATTTAAATCCCATTTTACGCATCCATTTTCTTTTTTTATCTTGATTTTTATTTTTTTTTATCAAACAACAAACCCATAAATACCTACATTATCCAAATCATTTGTAATCATAACAACTTTAACTAACCCACCTCTATATTTTCTGCTAACAAAAAAGACATCCAAACACCATCGTTAATCACATAAAATTAGCCCCTAAACCAGCCCCTCTCCAAAAACCAAACAAAAATACAAACAACAACAAACTAAATCACACCATAAACTCCAC